GCATAAATTGTAAAAATGAAATTCTCATTAGTTTATTCGTTTAATTTATTAGAAATTCAATTTATATAGTTAGGTAATGACACAGCTTCTACGACTATAGGCATGAATCCATGATTAATTCCACAAATTTCACTGCATTGACCATAATAAATGCCCTCTCTTTTAATAAAAAGAGAAGCTTGATTTAACCTTCCAGGAATAGCATCACATTTAATTCCTAGAGAAGGAACTGCTCAACTATGTAAAACATCCGCCCCTGTTACTATTACACGTATATGAGTATTTATGGGAACGACCATGCGATTATCAACTTCTAATAATCGTAACTGGCCCTTTTCTAAGTCTTCTTCGGGTATCATATAGCTATCAAAGTTTATGGCTTCTCCATCCTCATTTAAATAATCTGAGTATTCGTAACTTCAGTACCATTGGTGACCTAATGTTTTAATTGTAATAGCAGGGGATATAATTTCGTCCATTGCATATAAAAGAGAAAAAGAAGGAATTGCTATAATTAAAAGAATTATGGCGGGAGTTATGGTCCAAATCATTTCGATTAAGGTTCCATGAGTTAGTGAAGAAGGTATAGGATTTTGCTTTTTTTCAAAATGTCATAAGGTTCTTCCTAACATCCAGGATACGAAGACAGAAATTACACATAAAAAAAACATTAGATCGTGGTGTAAATTTACGATACCTTCCATTATCGGGGTTGCGGGATCTTGAAATCCTAACTGCCAATTTTCCGCAACGTCCGAATAGACAAAAATTGTAGGGTTCAGTAAAAAAAACAAAATTATTTTAAACATGCTAATTTTTTTTTTCCCCTTCTTGAGACTCACATATTAAAGGCATCTCTTCAAATGTATGATAAGCAGGAGGAGAAGTAATTATTCATTCTAAAGTAGAGTTTCCATTATTCGCAGAATCTTCAAAATCTCAAGGAGAATTTACACAAGGGTTTGAAGACGTCAAGGAAATGTAAACTGTGTAGAAAAAAAATAGTGTTGAAAAAGAGGTTACATAAGAGCCATAAGAAGCTACAAGATTTCAACCTGAATAAGCGTCCGGATAATCAGGTATACGTCTAGGCATTCCTGCTAGTCCTAAAAAATGCATAGGCATAAAGGTTAAATTTACGCCGATAAAGGTTGATCAAAAGTGAATTTGGCCAAAAACTTCTGGATATTGTACACCAGTAATTTTACCAAATCAATAATAGAAACCCGCAAATATAGCAAAAACAGCACCCATTGAAAGGACGTAATGAAAGTGAGCTACCACATAATAAGTATCATGTAAACTAATATCTAGCCCTGAGTTAGCTAAAACAACTCCAGTTAAACCACCTATCGTGAATAAAAATATAAACCCTATGGCAAATAGCATCGGAGTTTTTAAATGAATAGAACCTTCCCACATTGTGGCTATCCAACTAAATATTTTGATACCTGTGGGAACTGCTATAATCATAGTAGCTGCCGTAAAATAAGCCCGAGTATCTACGTCTAAGCCAACTGTATACATGTGATGAGCTCATACAATAAAACCTAGAACTCCTATTGAAACCATAGCATAAACCATACCTATATAACCGAAGACAGGTTTTCTAGAAAATGTGGATACTATGTGACTAATCATACCGAATCCCGGTAAGATTAAAATATACACTTCAGGATGCCCAAAAAACCAGAAGAGATGCTGATATAAAATAGGATCCCCTCCACCCGCAGGGTCAAAGAATGATGTATTGAAGTTACGATCAGTTAATAACATTGTAATAGCCCCTGCCAAAACGGGAACAGCTAATAAAAGTAAAAAAGCCGTTACAAATATGGACCAAACAAAAAGAGGAATTCGATACATGCTCTGGCCTGGACTCCTCATATTTAAAATTGTGGATATAAAATTAACGGCTCCTAATATAGATGAAGCACCTGACAAATGTAAGCTAAAAATTGCCAAATCTACAGAACCACCAGAATGACTTTGTATAGAACTTAGCGGAGGGTACACTGTTCAACCAGTACCTGCACCTACTTCAACTAAAGCTGATAATAACAATAAACATAATGAAGGCGGAAGCAATCAAAAAGATATATTATTCAATCTAGGGAAAGCCATATCTGGGCTTCCAATCATTATTGGAACTAGTCAATTACCAAAACCTCCTATCATTACCGGCATAACCATAAAAAAAATCATTAAAAAAGCATGTGCTGTTATAAGAACGTTATAAACTTGATGATTCCCTAAAAGTAAATGGTTCCCAGGCTGTGCTAATTCCATACGAATCAGAATAGACATACAACCACCAATTAAGCCCGAAAAAGCACCAAAAATTAAGTACAAGGTACCTATATCTTTATGATTTGTTGAAAATACTCAACGAAATATTCACTGCGTAAAGAAAAGTCTCATATTTTTTAATTTCTCTTTACTCTACTAATCTTATTATTAAATCGAGAAGGACGGGATTCGAACCCGCAACTTTTAGTGCGACAGACTAACACTCAACCTTTAAGTTTCCCCCTCAAAAAGCTTTATTTCTTTACTAATTCTAATTTTAGATTTGATAATTTTTTAATTTTGAAAAGTATTGAAGAGGCTTGCTGATAATTTAAGCCTTCAAATTCAAAAATTATTCTGCCTGGCCTCAAAAAAACAGCTTTACTGAAAATTGTTCCCTTTCCTTTACCCATCCTAGATTCAGGGCTTAATTTAGTGAGGTTAAGGTCTAAAAAAATTAAGTTTCAAAACTTAATCGATTTCTTATTTTTAAATTTTCTGATAATTCCTATTACCGAACGATTTAACGAGTTTAATTGAAGTTGTGTTAACCGATTAAATGCACATATTTTAATGCCATAAATTCCATGTCTTAGAACATGACAAGAATGTTTATTTACTAACCTATAGTTATTATGCGTCTTCTTATCTAAAAACATATTAAATTAATAAAATTCATAAAAAAGCCATATTTTTAGCCCACAAGTTCCATTCTTCGTGTAAATTACACTATTGCTATAATCTATATAATTTTTAACAGTATTAAGAGGCAAGCTTCCTTCCGAATGTTGAACATTTTTAGCCATTTGGCTTTTAGAGTCTTCTAATCTTCCAGATAAAGATATCTTAAATCCCTTAAGTTTAATTTTCAAAATTCCCTTCTTATAAGAAATCACTTTTTCATTGCCTAAATGAACTTTTATAAATTTCGAAATGCTTCAAATAACTTTTTTTGATGGCATATTCATATGCATTAAGTATCTAGAATATTCGGTTAAAAAGTCATTGAACAAAGATTTTCCAGGTCTAGTAAAATATAAAGTTATAACAATTTTTTCAGACAATCAACTATTGACTAAATTAAAGAGAGTTCTAAAGAGTGGCAATTTGGGTTTTGTTTTTAGAAAAACTAATTCTGAATAACAGATAACCAATTTGATTTTAGCTTTACCTATTTTCCACTCTTGGTTATTCATTGATAAACCTTTAAGTTTTAAAATTTTTTCAATTAAATTATTAATTTCAAGATACCTAAAAAGAAGAGACGAGTATATGAAATAAGATTTTCCGTAAATTTGTAAGTTTGAGTTTCAAATTTGGGCTGAACCAAGTCTAAAACTAATAGGATTGATTTTTTGGGCCATGTTATTTATTTTGGTTAAGTTAACTTAAAATATTTTATTGAATATTTTCGTATTTATCAAAGATTTTTATTGCTAAAAAAGCTTTTAAATCGATCAATCTAATAGTCTTTTAGAATATTCTAGAAAAATTCAAGGTAAGTTTTGATACTATTGATTCTTTCAGTATTTATACAAACTTAACGTAGCTACTTGACTATGCTAATGGTTTAACAATCAATTGACCAGAGGTTAAGACATTTCGATCCTCTCGTACTAGAAAAGAGACCTTTATTTTTCAATACTTACAGCAGATAGGGACCGAACTGTCTCACGACGTTCTGAACCCAACTCACGTACCTTTTTAACTAGCGAACAACTAGACCCTTGAAATCTACTTCAATTTCAGGATAAGATGAGTCGACATCGAGGTATCAAACCGTGACATAGATATGGACTCGCAATCACGATGAATCTGTTATCCCTAGAGTTCCTTTTATCTGTTGAACGATATTAAATTCCACACTTAAATATCGGGTCACTATGACTGACTTGCGTCTCAATTCGATTTATCAATCTTAAAGTCAAGCAAATTTAAGCCATTGCACATTTATAATTTACTTTTGTACATCTCCGTTACTTTTTAGGAGATACTCGTCCCAAGTAAACTTTCCTTCTCATAATTTTTTTACCTAAATAATGATATTGATAAATAAGTAAGATATTATCTAACAAAGAGTGGTATTTCAAGAATGTTTATAACTTCCACTTATTCTACACAAACTTATAATTCTTACAATATGAAAATTAAGTAAAGGATCTAGGGTCTTTCCGTCTTGCTGTAAGTAACCTGCATTTTCACAGGTATTGTAATTTCGCTGAATTTATACTTAAGACAGTAAAACAATCGTTACGCCATTCATGCAGGACGGAATTTACCCGCCAAGGAATTTCGCTACCTGAGGATTCTTATAGTTAGAACCGCCGTTTACTTACTTTTAAAGGCAAAGCTAAAACTTCAACTCATTATTTTTAAGCACCGGGCAGGCGTCAGACTTTATACTTTTTCTATAAATTTGCAAAGTCCTGTGGTTTTGATAACCAGTCGTTGTTTTTTATTTTATTTTACCTAAATTAAAGGCACTTCTTATCGCGAACTTACGAAGTCAATTTGCCTAATTCCTTAAATATAATTTATTCATTCATCTTAATATATTCAATAGGTTTCCCAGTGTCGGTTTAAGTACGGTCTTCAAATGCTATAATTTTTTCTCGAAAAAAAGAATATTAGATCAAAGAAACCACTTTATATTTTACTCTTTCTTTTTACATGACTTAAAATATCATATATAGCAGATTTCATAGTAATTCCTATCGAGTACAGCCTTCACAATTGTTCTCCTCTTAAGGACCGATTAACTCGATGAATTTGAAATTACATCGAAAACCTTAAACGTAAGATGACTATGATTTCTTAACATAGTTTACGCTACTCATGTCAGCATAGACACTTCTGAGTCTTTAATTTAATTTTTAAATTAAAAATAAATTTTACAGAACGTTTCACTACCATCAAATATAATTCGCCGTTTCGATATACAATTTAAGCCTCCATTATTTTAATTTTTGAAACAGTAATAATGAGCTAAAACGCTTTCTCTAATAAAAGGCTGCTTCTAAGCCTATTTAAAAAATTATTTGATTCTTTCAAAAACTTCCACACTGAACTTGTACTTTAGAGATCTTAACATGCGATTTGGGTTGTTGCCCTTTCGTCTTTAAACCTTATCGCCTAAAGACTGTCTATTAATTTCATTAAATTAAAATTGTAAGGTAAATCAAATTAAGTAAATTAAAAATCCCTTAATTTAACTTGAACTTTATCTTCAATTTATAAAGTAATTAATGCCGTACTAAAATACGTTTCGTGAAAAACCAGCTATTTCCAAGTTTGATTAGACTTTCACTCCTAGTCACGAGTCCTCTTTATATTTTGCTACATATAGAAGTTCGGTCCTCAAAAACTTATTAAGGAATTTTCAACCTGCTCATAACTAGATCACTTGGTTTCGGGTTTAATAAATATTACTTCAAATTAGTCTAATTATAAATACATTGACTTGCTATACTTATTAACTTACTGACTCATTATGCAAAAGGAACTCCGTTATTTCTGATAGAAATTTCGAATACTTATGGACATCCAATTTAAAATTTTAGCCTTTCGGAACTTTTCGTCTTTTCTTCACAGTACTCGTTCACTATCGATTAAAAAAAGTTAAGAAGCTTGGAAGGTGGTTCTCCCCTATTCGCGCAAAATAAAAAATTTCACGTTACTTACAAACATTTGAATTTTAACTCATTACAGGACTTTTACCTTTTAAAGTAATTTTTTTATAAATTAAATATTCATATGTTAATTAAGCTTTATAATCGCTTTGGCTCACCGCTAATCACGATCTCTCGGTTGATTTTGATTAAATGCTACTAAGATGATTCAATTCACATTATTATATATTTTTATCTTATATAAAGTTTACTCATGGGAAATTTATAAATCACAGGTCTGTACCTACTTATAAATTTTCGTAACGACACGTCCCTTTTACATTTTTTATCAAGATTTCTGTTGAATGCCCAATATAAAAATTTTTAACTAACTTAACCAAAAATCTAACCCTTCATAAGATTTGTCAATTCTACGGCTATAGTGTTACGTATTCTATAGTAAATAACTAATATCGCTAAACCTATCGACGATTCAGAAGCAGCTACAGTCAAAATAAGAAGAGAAAAAATTTGGCCAACAATATCATCTAAATGAATCGATAAAAAGATTAAGTTGAAACTAACAGAGAGAAACATCATCTCTAATGACATCAACATTATTAAAATATTTCTCTGATTCAAAAATATGCCCAGGATGCTTACCAAAAAGAGCGATATAGATACATTCATATAGTTAAAAAAACTGATCATTTTTCGTTTTAGCTTTCATTTAAATTAGGATAGTAGAAATTTTTTATATTTTTATCCAGCCACAGGTTCCCCTACGGCTACCTTGTTACGACTTCACTTCAGTTTTTCTATTACCTTAAACTACTTTAACGAGCTTCGAGTAATAAGAATTTCCATAGTGTGACGGGCGGTGTGTACAAAACCTAAGAACTTATTCACCGCAACATTCTCATTCGCGATTACTAGCAATTCCAACTTCATACTTTCGAGTTTCAGAAAGTAATCTAATTAAAGCTTTGTTTTAAGATTTGCTCGGATTCGCATCTTCGCTTCTCGCTAAAAAAACTATTGTAGCACATGAAAGTAGCCCAACTCATGAGGGTCATGAAGACTTGACATCATTTTCAACTTCCTCTAAAATATCTTTAGAAATCTATGTTTTATAACATACGAAAGTTTTGTCCGTTTATTGGAATAAACCAAACGCTTCAAAGCACGGACTGACGACAGCCATGCAACACCTGTGATCAAGAATCATGCAAGAGTTGGTAAGATTCCACGCGTATTTTCGATTTAAACCACATGCTCCACTGCTTGTGTAGGTTCCCGTCAATTCCTTTGGGTTTTAATTTTGCAATCGTAGTCCCCAGGCGGAGTGTTTAATGCGTTAACTACATTACTGATAATATACCCAATAATAAACACTCATCGTTCACGGTGTGGACTACAGGGGTATCTAATCCCTTTCGCTACCCACACTTTGATATTGTAGTGTCAGTATTAACCTAAGTTATTGCTTACGCTATCGAGATTCTTTTAAATATCAAAACATTTTACCGTTACAATTAAAATTCTATAACTTTCAATTAAACTCTAGAAAACTCTGATTAAAAAAACTTAAAAGTTAAATTTAAAATTTGAATAAAAATGAAGTTTTCCACCTAAATATGCTTTACGCCCAATAAATCCGAATAACGCTAACCCTTCCCGTTTTACCGCGGCTGCTGGCACGAAATTAGCCAGGATTTTTTTACCTATAAAATCATTGTTAAATATAAGTTTTGGTGTTTTACGATATATTACCTTCTTCACACACATGGTCTGACTGGGTCAAGCTTTAGCTCATTGCCCAATATTCCTCACTGCTGCCTTAAATATAAAGTTTGGACCTTATCTCAATTCCAATGTGGCTGTTTATCCTCAAAGACCAGCTAAGGATCATAAGCTTGGTAATCTTTTAAATAACCAACTACTTAATCCTAATTATAGACTATTCTCAGAACAAATAAATTTTTTTTGCATCTAACAAGATTTTTAAGGTTAATTTCTATACTTTACTCACCCGTTCGCCACTAATTTATAACTAGAAAATTTGTTTGACTTGCATGTGTTAAGTCGACCACCAACGTTCATTCTGAGCCAGGATCAAACTCTTTTAATGCTTTAGTTTAAGATTTAAATTACATCTAACTACCCTAACAATAAAACCTATAAAAATAACCATTAAACCATTTATTCAAACTATATAAAGAACCACTTTCGGTATTGATAAAATTTGTAATTATAGATTTATTTAAAAGCAATCTTTCTCTGCTAATAAAGTGTAAAAAATTATTGTAATTAACAAGATCGCCCGAATTTACCCTGAGCAAATTTTCATTAATTAACAAATGCCGTTTTGTCCTACGAGTTTTAAATTGATTCAACTCTTCCCTAAGTTTAGAATTTAACATTTTTAATATCAATAAATTTGCGGGAATAGGACTTGAACCTACAACTTTAGATCATGAGTCTAACGAGTTAACCTATTTACTCTACCCCACTTTACTCCTAGTGAGACTCGAACTCACATTAACGTCACGAAAAAACACTGTCTTGGCCTAATTAAACGATAGGAGCCTTAAGAAATTCTTTTGCCATACTTAGAACGAGATTTTTTCCTAACATGAACTCCAACTAAGTCGTAAACCCCTCTTACAGAATGGTACTTAACACCAGGAAGATCTTTCACACGTCCTCCCCTAACTAGCACAGACGAATGTTCCTGTAATGTGTGGCCTTCACCAGGTATATAACTTATGACCAATTTTTTATTCGATAGACGTATTTTAGCTACTTTACGTTCTGCAGAATTTGGCTTTTTAGGTTTTATTGTATAAACTTTGATACAAACACCTTTTTTTTGAGAACATGATTCTAAAGCTATAGACTTGCTTTTCTTAAATTTGGTTTTTCTGGGTTTTTTTAGTAATTGTTGTATAGTTGGCATTTTTAGAATTTTTTATTATGTAACATACGAATAAAAAAATAAACTCAGTAGAAAGGAAACTAATAAAAAGTAAACTAAATTGCAGATGGATATCTGAAGGAAATAATAAAAAAAGCAAAAAAATAAGAAAAAATAGGACTTGTTTTTTTCATTTTTTAATCCTGTTATATATAACATTCAAATCTATAATTATTAAGAATTTTAATAAGAAAGTGGTTAAGCAATATATTATCGAAGAAATCAAGAATCCAGTCAATAAAATTCAATCCACATAATCTATAATTCTTAACTCAGTCTTTATATTTAAAAGGTTTTGGAATGAATTAAGTTTTCAGGATAATAAAAAATTAAAGACGCTCGGTACAACGTATGAATGCAAAAAATAAAAAATAATAACATAAATTATAGCTGTTAAGCTTAACACTCTAAACAGAACATAATTTTGACATTTTTGAAAACTCGTTTTCAAAAATGTCACCAAATGATATAAAAACAAAGGATATATAAATAAAAAAGAAACGTTCAAAGACAACGTTCATACTACATCGATTAAATCAGTCACCTTTGTAGCCAATAAAGTTTCTTTGGAAAATTTTAAGAAAGGATAAATTTTTAGTAAAAGTACGGTATCTATTTTCAAAAAAGATAAAACTAAACAAATCATAAAACCAAAAGCGATATGTAAAAAACGGTAAAAAAGTTCTATTGCATATACTTGAAAACAACTCATTTACTAAACTTTTATATTGAGTGTATTAGGACTCGAACCTAAAATCTTTAAATTAAAAATTTATTGCTTTAACCTACTAAGCTATACACTCTTTAAAATGCTGATATTCTGTAAAGTGTCCGGAAAGAATTGAACTTTCAATCTTTAAATTCGTAATTTAATGCTTTATCCTAATTAAGCTACGAACACAACATGAGCAATAATGGATTTGAACCATTAACTTCTTCAATGTAAACGAAACACTCTACCAATTGAGTTAATTGCCCGAATATTTTTAAAGACTTTCCGAATAGGACTCGAACCTACAACTAATATGGTTAACAGCCATATGCTCTACCATTGAGCTATCGGAAATCTGCGTTTTGAAGGAATTGAACCTTCAATATCCAATTTAGAAGATTGGTGTTTTATCCATTAAACTAAAAACGCTTAACTTTTACTGAAGAGAGTAGGATTTGAACCTACGAAAATACTTAATTAATAGATTTACAGTCTACCGCTTTAAACCGCTCAGCCATCTCTCCGATTTAGTCCAATATAAATTGAGAAGAATGGGATTCGAACCCATGACATAGAACATCTTTACTATGTGGCGATTTAGCAAACCGCTGTTTTAAACCACTCAACCAGCTCCTCTCTCTTATAGTAAGCGTTTTTTTCCTAAGAGGGTCATTTTTTTCAAAAGTAGTGGCCACTACTTTTGAAAAAAATGACCCTCTTAGGAAAAAAACGCTTACTATAAGAGGGGAAGGGGGAACCCTCCCTCCCCCTCTCCCTTTTTTCTTTTTCTAAAAAACTAATTAATATTAATAGTATTATTTTATATAATACTATTAATATTAATTACTATTAATTAATAGTATTATATAAAGTAATACTATTAATTAATAGTAATTAATATTAATAGTATTATAATATAGTATTATATGTACGAATTCTGTTCTAAAACCACGGGGATATAGTTTAATTTGGTAAAACGTATGTTTTGCATGCATAATATTATTGGTTCAAATCCAATTATCTCCATAAATTAACGATATTAACAAAAAAATAGGCAGGAGAATAGCTTAATGGTAGAGCTTTGGTTTTCAAAACCACGGGTTGAGGGTTCAAATCCTTCTTCTCCTGTAATATTTAATACGATAAATTTACATAAAATGTCAGTTAACTACTCTTTCATCATCCCAAGTCCATTAGAGCAATTTGAAATAGTTGCTTTATTACCTTTAAGTATATCGGGACTTAACTTTTCATTAACGAACTCTTCTTTATTTTTTATCATTGCGTTCATTATCTTAATTTTTTGAACTAGTTTAAGTTTTTATAATACAGGGTTAGTACCAAACAATTGACAGTTAGTAAAAGAGTCAATTTATACCGTAACTTCTGATATGGTCAAGGATAATATTGGTCGAAAAGGAGAATTTTATTTTCCTTTTATTTTTTCCCTTCATTTAATTTTACTTTATTGTAATTTGATAGGAATGATTCCGTATAGTTTCACAGTTACAAGCCATATAATTTTTACTTTCGGGTTAGCATTATCAATTTTCATAGGCATCAATATTATAGGTGTACAAACTCATGGGTTTAAATTTTTTGCTTTATTTTTGCCTAGGGGAGTTCCATTGGGAATTATCCCTCTTCTAGTGACTATAGAATTTCTTTCTTATATAGTCAAGGTTTTTACTTTGTCTATTCGTTTATTTGCTAATATGACTTCTGGCCATACCTTGCTTAAAATAATTGCTGGTTTTGCTTGAACGTTGCTCTCGGCTGGAGGCGTTTTGGCAGTCTTACATTTACTACCATTAGGTTTATTACTGGCTTTAATAGGGCTAGAATTAGCTATCGCAGGACTTCAAGCTTATGTTTTCACGTTACTAACATGTATATATCTAAATGATGTTTTAGACATGCATTAAATTATAAAGTAAGATGCCCCAACTAGATCGTATAATAATATTCACTCAAATTTTCTGGCTTTTCTTAATCTTTTCTGTTTTATATGCAACCTTAACCCATTTTTTTTTGCCTCTAATACTTAAATCTTTAAAGTCTCGAAAACTTATAATTGAAGCTAACTCAAAAGAAACTATTAATTTAATTAGTAAAATTAAAGCAAAGCACAATCTTCTGAAAGAGCTTTTAATCAAAAATTTATCAACCGTAGAAAATTATTTAATCGAAAATTTGGTAAACTCGAAATTTAGAAATTCTAGTATGGAAATGCCATTAGTTGATGAGAAAATAGCAAGAGCTTGTATAACTCACGTTCTTTATTGTAATGTCCAATCTTTAGAATCTATTGTCTTATTTCCCAAATTTTAATAACGTAAAATAATGCAAAGATGTATCTAACTATTTTATTTCTACCTTTAATAGGTTCCTTAATCTCTGGTTTCGGTGGGCGTTGGCTAGGTTGTTGAGGTTCTAGCCTTTACTCCACTTTATGTGTATTCTTTTCTTTTTTATTATCTTTAGGAGCTTTTTATGAAGTAGGTTTGTGTGGGATTTCGTACCACGTAATTTTAAGTTCTTGACTAGAATCAGGAATTCTAAAGATTAATTGGGGATTTTTGTTTGATAGTATTACCGTAACTATGTTAATAGTAGTTACCTCCGTTTCTAGTTTGGTTCATTTATATTCTATAAAGTATATGGAAACGGACCCGCATGTACCAAGGTTTATGGCGTATTTGGAAATATTTACTTTTTTTATGCTGATTTTAGTAACAGCTGACAATTTACTGCAAATGTTTTTAGGTTGAGAAGGGGTAGGTTTAGCTTCTTACTTATTAATTAATTTTTGATTTACTCGTTTAGCGGCAAACCAATCTGCTATAAAAGCTTTAGTAGTTAATCGTATAGGTGATTTTGGATTAACCATGGGTATTTTACTAATTTTTTGGACTTTCCAATCTATAGAATACTCGGTTATATTTCCTATAGCCCCTTTATTTGAAAATTTTTCCTTTTCTTTTATGGGTGCTAATGTCCATTGTATCACTTTAATAGGCCTTTTTCTTTTTGTAGGGGCCGTAGGTAAATCTGCTCAATTAGGATTACATACGTGACTTCCTGATGCAATGGAAGGACCAACACCAGTCTCTGCTTTAATACATGCGGCAACAATGGTAACTGCTGGTGTCTTCTTAATAATACGCTTTTCCTTACTGTTGGAATTTTCACCAAGTATACTGTGTATCTTGTTAATTGTAGGTTCATTAACGGCATTTTTTGCAGGAATGACAGGAATTTTCCAAAACGATCTGAAAAAAGTTATAGCCTATTCAACTTGCAGTCAATTAGGTTATATGATTTTTTCTTGTGGTTTATCTTGCTACCAAGTAAGTTTGTTCCATCTGTTTAACCATGCTTTCTTCAAAGCTCTTCTATTTTTGAGTGCCGGTTCTGTAATTCACGCTGTAAGTAATGAGCAAGATATGAGAAGGATGGGATCATTAGTAAATTTTTTGCCTTTAACTTACTCTTTAATGTTGATCGGATCACTATCATTAGCTGGATTTCCTTTCTTAACAGGTTTTTATTCTAAAGATTTTATTTTAGAGTTAACTCAGGTTTCAATTTATAATAATTCTTTCTATGTTTCTTTTTCTTTTTGATTAGGTAGCATGTCTGTTTTTTTTACTTCTTTTTACTCTCTAAGGTTAATTTACCTGACTTTTCTTAATAATGGTAATATTACCAGGCCTTTGCTAAAATCAGTTCATGAATCATCTATAGTAATGACTTTACCTTTGGTTTTATTATCTTTTGGCAGTTTGTTCTTCGGTTATTTAGGTAAGGATTTATTTATAGGTCTCGGTACAGATTTTTGAAAAGGTTCTATATTTGTTTTGCCTATAAACAATTTTTTTGTAGAAGCAGAATGGGTGTCAATTATAAATAAATGGTTTCCTTTCATATTAACTGTTTTTGGTATACTCTTAGCGAGTTTGATTAATATTACGGAAATATCTAAGTATTTCATACTTAAACTATATAAACCCACTTTTTTCCTAGCATTTCTATTAAACAAAAAGTGGTTTATAGATATTTTGTATAATAGAATCATAGTAATGCCTCTTTTAAATTTTGGCTATAATACTACATTTAAAGCTTTAGATAGAGGTTTTATTGAATTATCAGGACCTTTAGGTTTTTCGATATTTATTTCTAATTGGTCTAAAGTAATTTCAAGATTACAAAGTGGCTTATTAATTCATTACGTTTTTTTTATAGTAGTTGGTGTGTGCTTTTTGTTCTTAATTTTAACCCAAAATAGTTTGATGTTTAGTATCAATCCTAAAATGTTAGGAATTTTTTTTATATTAACTTTTTATATTTAATCTATATTTTAGAGTCTATAGCTTAAATGGTAGAGCGTACGCGTGCGATGTGTTGATAAATTAATTATTTTTATTTTATCCGTTCAATCGAATTGATTTTTTATGTAAGTGTAAATCTTATCATTTTAGAGATTATAAATGCTTTTGTAATTATTATCTACATTACTAATAGTTAAAGCTTAATTATAAGTTAAATTTATGAGTACGTACAGGAACTTGTTGAAAATATCTAAACTCTATGAAGATTGTATAGCGTGCATTCAATCCAAATCTGTTTAAATTAAGGTATAAAATGAGACTCTATGAATTTTAATAAATAAAAAATCAAAACACTAGTTTAGAAATGATATTATTAAGGCAAAAGTTTATTTGTAATGAGTAAGATATGCTTTTTTATCAACCTGAAAAATTTACTTTTAGGAGAAGCTGTATGATAAGAAATTATCACGTACAGTTTTGGGCAAAGTTACTTAAAATTAACGATTGCAAATTGATAAGCGTAATGTTGATTGTTCGAACCAATCTAGACTCATAAAAAAGTTTTTTATGATTATTAAAACCTTAAATTTCTTAACAATAACTTCATTACTTCCTTTATTTGGCATTTTTCTTCTTTTCTTAATACCGTCTTCAAATGAATCGTGATGTCGAAAAATTTCACTATGGGTAGCATGTTTGACTTTTTTATTTTCTCTCTTTTTGTGGTTGCAATTTGATGCAGGAACGTCTTTCTTTCAATTCAATTCAGTTTTTTCTTGGTTTCCGAACTCTAATTTATATTATAGTGTTGGTTTAGACGGGATTTCTTTGTTTTTTATTTTGTTGACATCTTTTCTTATAATTATATGTATTTTAGTAAGCTGAAGTTCAGTACGTGTGAAATTGAAAGATTATTTGATTTGTTTTTTAATTTTAGAGTTTTTATTGATACAAGTTTTTTGTGTGTTGGATATCTTTTTATTTTATGTTTATTTTGAAAGTGTTTTAATTCCTATGTTTCTAATAGTAGGCATTTGAGGATCTCGGGAAAGGAAAATAAGAGCAGCATACCAATTCTTTTTATATACATTAGTAGGATCTCTATTGATGCTATTAGCTATACTTTTAATATATTTTCAGACTGGATCTACTGATATGCAGATCTTAAGATATTCTGAATTTTCTGAATTAAAGCAAATTATACTGTGAATTTCTTTCTTCGCAAGTTTTGCGGTAAAAATACCTATGATACCATTTCACATTTGACTTCCTGAAGCACATGCTGAAGCCCCAACAGCGGGCTCAGTTATATTGGCTGGTATTTTACTTAAGATGGGTGGTTATGGTTTCTTGAGATTTTCGATCCCAATGTTTCCTTGGGCTAGTATATTTTTTACACCTCTAGTTTTTATTTTAAGTCTTGTTGCTATAATATATGCTTCTTTAACCACTTTAAGGCAAATAGATTTAAAAAAAATAATAGCTTACTCTTCTGTATCTCATATGGGATTTGTAACTATTGGGATTTTTTCATTGAATATTCAGGGCTTAGAAGGTAGTATTTTACTAATGTTAAGTCATGGCATAATTTCTAGTGCTTTATTTTTATCAGTAGGTATTTTATATGACAGATATAAAACTAGGCTAATTAAATATTATGCAGGTTTAGTCCAGGGGATGCCAATATTTAGTGTTTTTTTTTTATTTTTTACGTTTTCAAACATAGGTTTTCCAGGTACTAGTAGTTTCATCGGAGAAATTTTAGTTTTAATAGGGTTATTGCAAATTAACATGACATTAGCTTTTTTTGCGTGTTTCGGTATGGTTATAGGAGCAGCTTATTCTATCTGATTATTTAATAGGGTTAATTTTGGTTCTCTTAAATTGGATTATATCGATTTGTATCAGGATATTTCTCGAAGGGAATTTTTTATACTATTACCTTTAGTCATATTAATCATTTGGATGGGCGTGTATCCTTCTTCTTTTCTTAACAATATACATTGTTCCAGTTTAAATTTAATAGAATCTTTATTTTAAAAATTACTATGTTTACTATAGAATGAATAGTTTTACGTTTATCTGTTTTATTTTTATTATTCGGTTTAATCTTTGAAATTGAAGTAATTATTGTACTTCTAGGTTTTATAATTTTTCACGTCAGGATAGGAATTATCACCATATTATATGATTATATTCACGTAAGAAAAATAAGGCTATTTTTTCTCTCTTTAGTAAAAATACTGTCCATCGAAATGTCTAAATATATCGTAGAGTTTCTCCTATAATAAAAATAATTTAAATGAGTAATTTAATATATGTGACGTACCCAATTTTTCCGGAAATTTTCATTATCTTTGGAATATTCATATTACTTGCATATGGTGTTTTATATAGTTCATCAAAAGGATATCCTTTATTAAGTGCTAATTTAGGGTTAATTTCTTTTCAGATAAGTTTATTTAGTTTTTTGTTAGCATATTATCAAGACTTTTATGATATTATAATTTGAAACGGCCTTTTAATAAGTGACTTGTTTACCTACAATATTAAGCCATATCTCATATTTACATTTGGGTGTTGAATATTTGCGACTTATTTTTATACTATCCACGAAAAAATAAATTCTTTCGAGTATTGGATCTTGGTTTTACTTGCTTTATTTTCTTTATTAATGGTTATGCAATCTTACGATTTCCTTTCAATTTATTTGTGTATAGAACTTCAAAGCCTTATCTTTTATATTTTGGCTAGCTTCAAAAGAACTTCAGAGTTTTCTACGGAGGCTGGATTAAAATATTTTATTCTGGGAGCTTTTTCTTCGGCTTTACTACTTCTCGGAATTTCCTTGATATATGGTTCAACTGGTTTAACAAATTTAGGGGATTTATCCAAATTATTATCAGGTTTCTTTTCTGGTGATTCTATTTTAGTTCAAAGTATTTTATCGGGATTCATCTTGATATTAACATCTTTGTTTTTTAAATTAAGTTCGGCTCCGTTTCATATATGATCTCCTGATGTTTATGAAGGTTCTCCTACTTCTGTGACATCTTTTTTTTCAATAATGCCTAAACTCTCTATATTGACTTTATTATACCGATTTTTAATATTTACTTTTTACGATTTTACTAACTATTGATATGGATTAATATTAGCTTCTGTATTTTTTTCTATATTGATAGGAACCTTAAGTGCTTTTGCGCAATCAAAATGAAAAAGATTTTTTGCGTATAGTTCCATAAATCACGTGGGTTTTCTTTTAATTCCTTTACTGTTAGGAAACCAGGAAAGTATAAGTAATTCTTTATTTTATATAATTATATATATGGCTACGATGTTGGGAAATTTTTCGGTAATTTTGAGCATGCGCATTTTTTTAAATAATCATCATTATCAAAGTAGATATCTATCAGATCTAACAGGATTATCAAAATCAAATCCTTTGATAGCATTTTCATTTACTCTAATTTTGTTTTCGATGGCAGGGATACCTCCTCTAGCCGGTTTTTTTGCTAAGATTGTCGTTTTATTACCAGCTTTAAAGTCTGAAGCTTTTGGTATCTCAATATTTTCGGTTTTAATGAGTTGCGTAGCTTGTTTTTATTACATTAAGCTTATTAAAATTATGTATTTTGAAAATTTTAATAATTTGTCAGTATTATATCCTATGAATAAATATAATTCTTTAATTTTAGGTCTATCGATGGTTTTTATTTTAATTTTTATAGTAGATATAGAGTTAGTTTCCTTATTTTCAACATGAGTTTCTTTGTCTTTGGTAAATTAAAAAAAAATGAGTAATGTATTTGGTTGATAGTATATTAAAAATAATTTTAATAATAGTTCCTCTTTTAGTGGCCGTAGCTTATATGACTTTAGCTGAACGTAAAGTTATGGCAGCTATGCAGCGTAGAAAAGGGCCTAACGTTGTAGGTATTTTTGGTTTGTTGCAACCTTTAGCGGATGGTTTAAAATTATTCGTGAAAGAAACAATATTGCCTTCTAGTGCAAATTTGACTATTTTTGTTCTAGCACCGATTCTAACTTTTTTATTAGCTTTAGTATCTTGGTGCGTAATTCCTGTAGGGGAAGGTAAAGTGTATTCCGATTTGAATGTTGGAGTTTTGTACATTTTAGCCATATCTTCTTTAGGTGTTTACGGTATTATTACTTCAGGCTGATCTAGCAACTCAAAATATGCGTTTTTAGGAGCTTTGAGATCTGCAGCTCAAATGGTTTCATATGAAGTTTCTATAGGGCTCATTTTGATAAACGTTTTACTGTGTTCAGGGTCTTTGAATTTAAGTACTATAGTATTAAGCCAACAATCAGTTTGGTTTATATTTCCCCTTTTCCCAGTTTTTATAATGTTTTATATATCAATACTAGCTGAAACGAACAGAGCTCCTTTTGATTTGCCTGAAGCTGAAGCTGAACTTGTAGCAGGGTATAATGTTGAATATTCAGCTATGGGTTTTGCTCTTTTTTTTCTAGGAGAATATTCTAACATGATTTTAATGTGCAGCTTAGCAACAATATTTTTTCTGGGAGGCTGATTACCTGTATGTGATTGAGCTATGTTACATTGAATACCTTCGACTATTTGATTTGGGATGAAAACAACAATCTTGCTTTTCGGTTTCATTTGAGTGCGGTCTTCTTTCCCTAGATATCGTTATGACCAATTAATGCGCTTAGGTTGGAAAATATTATTACCGCTCGCCTTAGGCTGAGTTTTCTTAGTAGCTAGTATTTTGTTAAGTTTTGATTGGTTGCCTTAAAAAATTTTAGTCATGAAATTAATTTACAATGAATATTCAACTATATTAATATTTTTGTTGCTATCCTTTTTCTTATCTTCAATTATATTTTTATTGTCTTATATTTTAACTTCTCAAAAAGCAGATCAGGAGAAAATAAGCGCATATGAGTGTGGTTTTAACCCTTTTGATGATGCTAGAGCCACTTTTGATATTCGATTCTATTTAGTGGCGATTCTTTTTCTTATTTTTGATTTAGAGGTAAGTTTTTTATTCCCTTGATCATTAGTTTTGGGTGAAATAAATATTTTTGGGTTTTGAACTATGGTTATATTTTTGATTATATTAACTCTAGGTTTTGTTTACGAATGATATAAAGGGGCTTTAGAATGAGAGTAACTTTGGCAAATATTTAACTTTAGAAGTAAAAAGTTTATAATTACCCGATACCCTATCGAACTCGAAAGTAATTCTATCTTCACTAAAAATACTACTTATGGGAATCTTAGTAAGTTAAGATTTAAGATATATTATACAAATGCCAAAAAATAAGCTAATAATTATTTCGATGTTGTTTACTCCAAATAATATTTTTTATAGCGTGAATAATATTGAAGGAGAAGTTTTATTTTGAACTTCTTTAGGTTCTTCAAAGACGAAAGGATCTAAAAAAATAACTAGTACGTCTGTAGCCTTTAATCTCAAAAATGTTAAAGAATTTTTAGATTGTTTAAACTATAGTTACGTTTTCATTAAGGTAAGGGGTTTCAATAGGAGTAAAAAGCATGCCATCAAAATTTTAAGGCAATCTTTAAAAAATGTAGTCTTAATCCATGATGAGACTTTTTTCCCACATAATGGTTGTAAAAAATCTAAAATTAGGTGTTTATAAAAACGGTATAGTTCAGTTGGTTAGAACATTGGAATCATAATCCAAAAGTCATAGGTTCGAGTCCTATTATCGTTAAAAGGACTAGGTAGCAAAACGGTTATGCATGGGATTGCAAATCCTAAAATATTGGTTCGAATCCAATTCTAGTCTAAATCGAGAGGCTTAAATATATAAATTTTTAAATATGAGATATGAATGTTACCCTTCAAAGTGCAAAAATGATTGGTGCGGGTTTAGCTACCATAGGTTTAACTGGTGTAGGTGCTGGTGTAGGTATTGTGTTTGGTTCTCTAGTAATGGCTTATGCAAGGAATCCTTCTTTAAAACAACAATTATTTGGTTATACCATTCTAGGTTTCGCATTAACTGAAGCTGTTGCTTTATTTGCTTTAATGATGGCTTTTTTAATTTTGTTTACTTAATCAAAGTTAAAATTGTGAAATTTTAGGGTATGACGTAATAAGGTTATCGTATTTGCTTTGGGAGCGAAAAATTGTAGGTTCAAGTCCTACTGCCCTAAATTAATTTTGGGTGAATGGCTGAGTGGCTTAAAGCACCAATTTTGAAAATTGGCATAAATTTAATTTATCATGGGTTCAAATCCTATTTCACCTATTTAAATAAAGTCTAGGTAGCTCAATAGGTTTAGAGCGTGGGATTGAAGATCCTGAAGTTATAGGTTCGAACCCTATCCTGGACAAAAAAAATTATCAATGAGGGTTTATATTAATAATCGTCCGATATCACCGCATCTTTTGATATATAGACCTCAAAACTCATCTTTGGGATCTATTTGACATCGAATGACAGGAATTTTTTTATTACTAAGTGTAAGTTTCTTACTTATAAATTTAAAATGCTCTTTAACTTTTAATTTTTTTAATAGAGTAGTTTATGATAATTATTATTATATATGGACTTTTATTTATTTATTTCTATTGCTCAACTTTTCTTATCATTTTTTAAATGGGTTACGTCACATCCTTTGAGATTTTGGTTTTTTACTTTACGTTCAGAATTTAAGTTATTTGTTTTTTTTTATAATTTTTCTTTCGTTTATGATTTTAATAATAAATTCAATATATTTATAAATGTTTTTGACAAAAAATAATAATAAAATAGTTTTAGGTAAAAAAATTTTTGGTAATCAATTAAGATTTTTGCGTATATATAGGTGGAGTCCTTACTTAGAAAATAAGCCTTGGTTTTCAATTCATCCTATTTCTTTGAAAGATTGTGGACCCATGATCTTAGATGCTTTAATCAAAGTAAAAGAAGAGCAAGATTCTAGCTTAGCTTTTAGGAGATCTTGTAGAGAAGGTATATGTGGGAGTTGCTCGATGAATATAGATGGCGTTAATACTTTAGCTTGTCTGAAAAGCCTAAATAGCAACTCTAGATTTATAACTATTTACCCTCTTCCCCACATGTATATAATGAAAGATTTGATACCTGATTTATCGAACTTTTATAATCAGTATAAAATGGTAAAACCATGGCTTTTAAATAAGAGTGTTATGGGTCTCAAAGAATATTTGCAATCAAAAACAAAGAGATCCCAGTTAGATGGTTTGTATGAATGTATATTATGTGCTTGTTGCTCTGCTAGCTGTCCTAGTTACTGGTGGAATCAAGATAAATATTTAGGACCTGCTATATTACTTCAAGCTTATAGATGAATCGTCGATTCTAGAGATTCTAATCAAAAAATGAGACTTAAATTCTTAGATCATAAAATGCGTTTGTTTAGATGCCATACAATAATGAATTGCAGTAAGGTATGTCCTAAGCATTTAAACCCCGGAAAGGCTATATCCTCTATAAAATACCAAATAATTAAAGGACAATAAAAATAAGGGCGAAAAAAGGGATTTGAACCCTTGACCTTCAGATTCACAATCTGTTGCTCAAACCTTACCGAGCTCTTTCCGCCTTTTATTTATTAAATCTAGCGAAAATAACTCAATTGGTAGAGTATAATCTTGCCAAGATTAAAGCTGAGGGTTCAAATCCCTTTTTTCGCTAATATAAAAAAATTAAAAAAATGAGTCCAGATATATTTCTTTTTTTTCTACTTTCTTCACTTTCTTTATTATCTTCTCTAATGGTTATTGGTTCGTCAAACGCAGTTCATTCGGTTCTTTTTCTAATTTTAGTCTTTTGTAATATGGCAGGGCTTCTTTTAACGCTAGGCGCTGAATTTCTTTCCTTTTTACTTCTTATTGTATATGTAGGAGCTATAGCTGTTCTTTTTTTGTTTGTTGTAATGATGTTGAATGTTAAGACTAATTCTATAAAATTAAACATATATTCTATAAGTCCTGTAGGCATACTCATATTCATGATTTTATTTAATCAATTTATAATTTCTTTTTATGATTATGGATTTGATCTTTTGAATATTGAAAGAATGGAAATTAATCTAATTCCTTGGGCGGTAGAAAACAATTATACGAGTAATATTAAAGCTATAGGTCTAGTTTTTTATACAAATTACAGCTTATTATTTTTATTGTGTGGAATAATTTTACTTATAGCTATGATAGGAGCTATTACTTTGACAATGCATCAACGTAAAGATGTGAAAAAACAGAGAATAGAAATACAATTATCGCGTGACCCTAGCAAAATTATAAAATTTGTTGAATTTAGAAATTAATCGTGGATGTGACGGAATTGGAAGACGTATTAGGTTTAGGTTCTAATTATTTTTTAAATAGTGAGAGTTCAAATCTCTCCATCCATATAGGTTCAAATTTAATTCAAGGTATGTCTATTTAATAAGACATACCTTGAATTAAATTTGAACCTTGAAGTTTAGTAGAAACTTTTCTAATTTTCCTAAGATAGGTAATAGAATTAAAAAGTAGAAAAAATAATATAGGCTAGCTAATTGTCCTATTAATATATAAGGATCTTCTACAGGCATTCCACCAATCCACCCTAAAATAAAGCAACAACTAATTAAAGTTCAATATAAAGATCTGTATAAAGGTCTAAATCTAGAACTTCGAGTTTCCGTACTATGTATTCAAGGTAAAAGAGCTAAGACAACGATTGCAGAAATCATTGCTATAACCCCGCCGAGCTTGTGTGGTATACTTCGTAAAATAGCGTAAAAAGGAAGAAAATATCACTCTGGAACTATATGTGCTGGAGTTACCATAGGATTGGCTTCAATATAATTATCCGGGTGACCTAAAATATTTGGTGTAAAATAAATAAAAAAGGAAAAAAATATGATAAAAATAGTCAACCCTAAGAAATCTTTAACTATAAAATAAGGATAAAAATTTATTTTGTCAACACTAGAGTCGATTCCTAAAGGGTTTCCAGAACCTCCTTGATGAAGTATCGCTATATGCAAAAGGGATGCAGCTACTATGATAAAAGGTAACAGGTAATGTAAGCTAAAAAATCTATTCAGGGTAGCATTATCCACTGAAAACCCTCCCCAAAGCCAAATAACGATGGAGTCCCCTACCAGGGGAATGGCTGAAACTAAATTGGTTATAACTGTAGCACCTCATAAGCTCATTTGACCTCAAGGTAGAACATAGCCAATAAAAGCAGTTATAATCATCAAAAGGAGTATTAAAACTCCCAAAACTCAGACTCAATGTCTAGGTTTTGTATATGATCCAAAATACAAACCTCTAAAAATATGAATATAAACAACGATAAAGAACATTGAAGCCCCGTTCGCATGGATGTATCTTAAAAGCCATCCATAGTTCACATCTCTCATAATGTGTTCAACGCTAGCAAACGCTAAGTCTACATGCGGTGTATAATGCATAGCTAAAAATATTCCTGTTAGAATTTGTATTATTAGACACATGGATGATAAAAAACCGAAATTTCAAGCATAATGAATATTAATAGGCGTAGGGTAATCTATTAGATGATTATTAACCATCGAAAAAAGTGGTCGCTTTAAAAGTCTCATTGTATTATAATTTTAAATTAAAATCTTCTTAAAATTTTTTGACTACTCGCTACTGGATTTGAACCAGCAACTCTTAATGTGAGAACGGATTTTAAATCCATCGTGTTTACCTAATTTCACCAAGCGAGTAATCAGTGTCATTTATCTGGTGCAAAAGGATTCGAACCTCTACATGATGGCATCAAAAGCCAATGCCTTACCTTATTTGGCTATGCACCAGTAGATAAATAAGAAATTTTTTAGCGAATAACGGGATTTGAACCCGTAAGTTATAGCTTGGAAAACTATCGAATTTACCGATTCTTCTATATTCGCATTCCTTATATTATTTCAAGATATTCTCTTAACATAACTTTATTTACACATAAAATAGGGGTTATTTTAAATTCATGTATGTAAAATCTTTGTAGAAAGGCAATTTTCGTTAATTTATGACTTAAGAGTAACGCCAATAATTTAGTTGTCTGCTCTTCTAAACGGTTTGCAAAAAATAATTTCTTTGGATAAGTTTTTTCACGATTTTTTATAAATCATAAAGGAAATTTGTTAGAAAGTGAAAAGCTCAGTCTTAAAAGATGATCTCCTAAATTTTTGAAATCCGTAGAAAAATTTTTCGATTTATTCTGGGTTTTGATATCGATAATTAATTTTTTCAGCAATGAGTTTAAAGAATCTTCAATAGAGTTTTTTAAAAAATTAGATTTTTGTTTAAAATCATCGTAAACGGATTTATTTAGCTTATTATAAACCAAGAAACAAAAAGTTATGAAGCAAATTAAAATTAGAGTTTCTTCATTTAAAATTATAATGTTTTGATAAATCAAAATAAAAGAGGATATAATTACAAGACTGAAATTTATCATTAGCACGATCAAATTTTAAGAGCTACCTCATCAGTATATAGAAACAAAGAGGAACAACCAGACAACATCTACAAAATGTCAGTATCAAGCTGAAGATTCAAACCCGAAATGATGCTGCTGCGTAAGTTGGTATTGTATTAAACGGAAAAAGCATACACATAAGGACATTGTTCCTACTAAAACGTGAAACCCGTGAAACCCAGTAGCCATATAAAAAGTTGAGCCATAAATACCATCAGATAATCTAAAGTCTGCCATATTATACTCATATGCCTGTAAAGTCGTAAATATTCCAGCCAATATAATTGTTATGAATAGACTTAAAATAGCTTGCGACCTCAAATTCGAAACAATCGCGTGATGGCTCCAAGTAACAGTGCATCCAGACAAAAGTAAAATTAATGTATTAAGAAATGGTATTTCCCAAGGATTTAATACATTTATACCTTTAGGTGGTCATATAGATCCTATTTCAACCGTTGGAGCTAAACTACTATGAAAAAAAGCTCAAAAAAAGGCGAAAAAGAATAAGATTTCTGATACTATAAATAGAATAACGCCAAATCTTAAGCCTTGCTGCACTATACCTGTGTGATGACCTTCAAAAGTTGACTCTCTTATAACATCACGTCATCATACATACATGGAGACTAGTAAAAATATAAAGCTAAAAAAGAACAAGAAACTCCCTTTACTGTAAGCATGCATATACATTACTCCAGTACAAGCGCATGAAAATGCTGACAAAGAAGCCACGAAAGGTCATGGACTAGGATCTACTAAATGAAATGGATGCCTTTGTACTACTTTTGAAATTTGAACGAAAGATTTCATTATTTCTATTATTTATCTAATTTTTTAAAGAAGTTAGATAGGAATTTATTTAAGACTTTGTCATCCGAAAATTTAAATCGGAATAATATTACAAAAACAATAACTAAAA